TGTCGTTATCGAACATGATATTTTATAGAAGCAATGAAAAATAGATACGAGTAGAACCCCAAAAGGGAGAAAAAAAGAATATATAAAAGTTATACAAAAAATTATATCAGAATTACTACCCCTTTCTATTTCTTTATTTCCTTAATTGAATTTTATTTGATTAGGACCAAGCTACTTTAAAACCTCCGCCTTTTTAAAAATATCCCGAACAGTTCCTGTAGGCTGAGCACCCTTTTCAAGGAAATATAGAATAGCAGGAACGTTTAAATAACTTTGATTCTTTATCGGATCATAAAAACCCACGTTCCGAAGATCTCTTCCTTCTCTTCGGGATCGAACATCAATTGCAACGATTCGATAGACGGCTCATTGGGATAGATCTAAGTAAATGAACAAGACCCCCCCTAGAAACGTATAGGAAGTTTTCTCCTCGTACGGCTCGAGAAAAAATGATTTGGAGTTTTGTCTACGTATAGAATTCTAATGAATGGCAAAGGAGTTGATAAAATAAATTAGACTGGGATTTCACTCATTTTTTTCTTCGTCCTTCCTGAAAAAAGAAAAAATCATTTATACCCATAACTCAAGTTGGATAATTCTCAAATAGCTTAAAAGAAAAAAATCTTTAGGCAATTTCTTTCATTTTTTGAATGGTCTTTAACCCCCCTTTTTTGTTTGTCTCATTAAAAAAAATATATATATATATATTTTGATTCTTTATTATGATCCAGTTAGTGAGACAATTGAAAAAAGGGCGTTTCCTTGTTCTGGGATCCTTTTTCTTTGTTTTAAATCAGTGGGTTTAGACATTACTTCGGTGCTTCTTAATCCTTCCAAAATGGCAACAACATACCCCTTTTGTGATTTCTTTCTATCAAAGAATCATACAAACGGCCGATTCCCGCGCGATACACTTTTAATCGAAAGAGTTTTCTCAATTCCAACAAATTTTCCTTTTGAATTGAAAACTTGACCGAATCGGATCCTTTCGATTTCTATATTTATGATATACTTACGAAGTTGTTCCAATTTATTGATTGGTATTAACCCTAGATTCTTGCCCCCTGAAAGATGAATCCATACTTTCTACCCGAGCTCCATCATGTACTATATTCATTACAACCTAACAAAAAGAGGGATTCTAGTGAAACAGAACAGATGTCGGGCCAAGAGCACCTTCAGTCTTAGAAAAGATGGCGGATGTAAGAATAAAAATCCACACCGGATCGTGTCCTTCAAGTCGCACGTTGCTTTCTACCACATCGTTTCAAACGAAGTTTTACCATAACATAACATTCCTCTAATTTGGAACCCGTATGGAATTGATTCAATTATGGAATCGTGAATAGTCATTGGTTCCGTCGATACATAAGCATATTAACCCTTTTTTCTTCTATACAAAGACGGCAAAAAGTTTTCTGAAGCAATCTTAGCAAGACCCCACCTATTGTTGTATGTTATTGTATGAATGCAATACTTTACTTTTTATTAAAAAACCTAATACAAATATAGAAAGAATACGAATAAATGAATTCTTTTTTACTCTGGACTCAATATGGCCCATTTCCCACTTATTTGAATACCAAAGATTCAACTCATAAGCAATCATTAAAATTTTTTGTAATCGAAAAAGTTTCCTATTTCGACATCATTATCATTATTTGAATAAAGTTTGACAATAAAGACTAAAAATTTGATCATCATAAAAAAAAAAAGAAAATGAACTATTTCAATATCAAGAATTAAGGGATTACAATTCTTTTTCACAAAAACCGAAAGACTTTTGTCACTGAAAAAGAACGAAATCGGATGATAACAATACATACATATTATGTTAAGCTAAGCATTTCATCATTTTATATGTATTTTTTTGTTTAACCCGGGATTAAGTAATCCTTATGCAATCTTGGCATAAAGGAAAGTGACTCAAATCTATGAATTCCCCTGTCTCAATCGTTACATAGATTTACAATTATTCATTAGAGCCAAACAAGAAATAAATATCTAAAAAGTAAAAAAAAAATAGCTAATCAATATGAAGGGAATGAACGTATGATGAAAAATCCGCCATACTTTAGTTAGTTGAATTCAAAAAAGGTGTGACCTATGTTCTCATCGTATCTTGATCACAAACCAAAATTTTTAGTTATATCTGCATGTCATTTGCACTCAATTCAGTTAGTTCAGTTTGTGAAAAACAAAGATATGATTCATAGAAGAATCCTTCAAAATAATAATAATAAAAGAAACAAGAATTACATTCTATCCAATATTAGGCATTTAAACAGAACGTTATTTTCAAAAGAAACTTTTACTCTGATACGATGTATATGCCTGGGACGAAAGGATTCGAACCTCCGAATACCGGGACCAAAACCCGTTGCCTTACCACTTGGCCACGCCCCATTTAAATTTCCATTCTACACCAATAAAGAATAATATTAGTATTGGGTCTTAGTCAATTCCAGGGCAAATATCTATATAAAATATTTATAGAATAGATTAGATTCTTGCTAGTATTTTTACGCGTGTAGATATAGAATTCAGCTGAATTCATTGATCATTACATATAATTCAATTAAGATATTCTATGAAAGTATGATTTCTTCTATTCTCCTTTGTTTGAGAATTGGGGAATTTTTGATTGGGTGGGTTCAAAGAAAAAGAAGGATTTTTTCTACCTTACTTTACTTCATTTTTCCTTATATCAATAACTCAATCAAAATGCAATTATCTCCAAGAACAAAATGTATGTTATGCTTAATATCTTTAGTTTGATCTGTATCTGTCTTAATTCTGCCTTTTATTCGAGTAGTCTTTTCTTCGCCAAATTGCCCGAGGCCTATTCTTTTTTGAATCCAATCGTAGATCTTATGCCAGTCATACCTTTGTTCTTTTTTCTCTTAGCCTTTGTTTGGCAAGCTGCTGTAAGTTTTCGATGAGATCCTTACTATTATCCTAGAAAATTTATGATTTATTCGAGAAAAATTCTACCAATTAATTAATAAGATCAAATAAGTCTTACACTATGAACCTTCGATTCAAACATTGAAAATCTTGGTTGGATAGCTGCGAGAAATCCAAATCTGGCTCACCCCGTATTCCCCATTCTGACCTTTTGAAAGACCCTAATAGGGTTAGGTTAGGATCGCCCACAATATCTAATTTATCTAATTGGAGGTATGAAAGAAATTTTTGATAATGAAAGATTCTTATGACAACTGAATTTGAATTTCTGTAAAATTCTTTTCTGTTTCTAGAAAGCACTTCATTTATTGGTGTCAAAATATTTGGTATAAAATAATGGAGGATCTATTCTCTTTTCTCATTTTTTCCAAAAAAAGATCTTGGAGATTGTGTAATGCTTACTCTCAAACTTTTCGTTTACACAGTAGTGATATTCTTTGTTTCTCTATTTATCTTTGGATTCCTATCTAATGATCCGGGACGTAATCCTGGACGTGAAGAATAAAAAGGGGTTTTTCATTTTCCTTGCTTGATTTTTAAATTTTCTTAGGATTTTTTATCTATTCCACATGTTTAACTAGGAAACAATAAAAAGGATTGGCGAAATTTGAAAGAGAAATCAAATATAAAGTCATCAACAAAAACGGAAAGAGAGGGATTCGAACCCTCGGTACGAATAACTCGTACAACGGATTAGCAATCCGCCGCTTTAGTCCACTCAGCCATCTCTCCCAATTGAAAAAGATAATTACTATGTTACATTACACATGAAATAAGGATTGAAAAAGTCTTTCTTTCTCTTTCTTTATCTTATCTATATTATATATACAACTTTTATTAGCAATTCCATTCCATTTAGTTCAAGTAAGGGATCGAAAGATTCAATAGAAAAAAGAAAAAGAAATACGACCCCTTTGTTTTGATTTTGTTCGAAAGGGCCCTTTTTTATTCCCGTGGCCTGGCCTGGTAAGTACCTAGCCGGGCCCTTTTTTTGTTCCAACGAATCCTAGCTAAAACGGTTTCTATAATTGAAAAAAAAAAGGGGGGGTTGCTATTAAAGCAACAACAAAAAGACGAAGGACTGTTTCCATTCTTATTCTCTAAAATAATATAACATCAATACGTCATTTCTTATTATTCTTTCTTCTTTTTTTTTTTTTTACGACCTTACTCTTACTGGAATAAAAAAAAGAAACTCTGGATTTTTACACAATGCACATTTTTTGTTATTATTTCGGCGGTTTTGGCGAATTGTATCTATCAAAACGCCTCTATCAAAAGAAAAAACTTTTTATTTAGTTATTTTAATTAGACCTTTTTTTTTTATGCATTTTTTTTTCAATTTTGGAATCCCCACGAAAAACGTCAACACTCTCATTTTAATGATTCTTTTATGATCCTGTCTTGATTACCCCAAATTCTCCCTGTTCGACAAAAGGCCCTTTGTATATAATAATCGCATTGTAGCGGGTATAGTTTAGTGGTAAAAGTGTGATTCGTTCTAGTAACCCCCTTAAAAAGTTAAGGGGTCTTTCGGTTTGATTCATATTCCGATAAAAAACTTTATTTCTAAAAAGGATTTAATCCTTTACCTCTCAATGACATATTCGAGGAAAAATATAAATTCTCGTGATTTTTATCCAAAGGTCACTTAAAAAATTTTAAATTGGATTATGAAACTGCGAAACATAATTATTGAATTGGATAAATACTTCCAATTGACTTAGTATGAGTAAAGGATCCATGGGTGGAGATAGAAAAGTAGATTTCTAATCGTAACTAAATCTTCCAATTTTTTTTGTAGAAAAGAAATTGAAGCAAAATAGTATAGCTATTAAACGATGACTTTAGTTTACTAGAGTTATCAACATATTATTTTAGCTCGGTGGAAACAAAACTTTTTCCTCAGGATCCTTTCAAATAGAAATAGAGAACGAAGTAACTAGAAAGGTTGTTATAATCATCTTTTTCTAGAGGGATCATCTAGAAAGCGAATCGTTTTGAAGGTATTCAAACAAAGAGCTGACATAGAT